GAATATTTATAAATTACATGAACTTAGATCAATCAAGTACTGACTGATATTTCTATGCAATGGTTCGAACTAATGAATTGATCCATTTAGATTGATCGCCCCAGTCTTGAATAATAATAATCAAAATCGAAAGGGTTTGTTGGGGGTCGAACTAGGTGTATATAATATATAATTGGTTATAAGCCAACTTCTTTTTGTGGATGGTTCGAAAAACGATTTCTAGAGTCCGATTGAGTCTACGATACAACTAGTTGATTTACGTTATGGAAGAACCACATGTATATGTGAGATTAGATATTAACTGGTTATATCTGAACTAAGTTATATCTAAAAGATATATCTAATCCGCCTTACTATATGTATATGTGAATTTAGATAAGGATTTAAATCGAAATCGTTCCCTTTCGCCTATAACTATGAATTGAATGAAGAAAGAGATTAAATCAAGAAAAACAAAATGAAGAATTGTTCATAACCAATAAAGACACGGAAAAACAAAAGTCGTATGGATTGATAAAAATTCGTAGATAGGAACTCAAAAATAGATATCGAAGGAGTTCTGATGATTCAATCTTCAATAATTTTGACTTCATACTTCAATTCGGAGCTCTTAGTTACTTCGACTGGATGAATCTTAACGATGGAATAATTAAGTCATAATTTTTTGGTTGATTATATCATTAAGTATCATTAACCATTTTTTTTTGGTACGAGGAATTTATCATGAATCCACTGATTTCTGCCGCTTCCGTTATTGCTGCTGGGTTGGCTGTCGGTCTTGCTTCTATTGGACCTGGGGTTGGTCAAGGGACTGCTGCGGGTCAAGCTGTAGAAGGTATCGCGAGACAGCCCGAGGCAGAGGGAAAAATACGAGGGACTTTATTGCTTAGTCTGGCTTTTATGGAAGCTTTAACAATTTATGGCTTAGTTGTAGCATTGGCACTTTTATTTGCGAATCCTTTTGTTTAATTTTTCATCTTAATCCTATAAGAAAAATACGTATTTTTCTTATTGTTCTGGGCTTGATGCTTCCTTTTTCGAATTAATATCAAGAGTTAACTACTACAATTACTTTTATTCATTGGGATAATAACCCATGGGAAGGAATGATTTGAGGAAGAGGAATTGCCATACTGATTCACTTTCTTCCTTCCCCCTCGATTTATTACTTCCCTTTCTTAGTCCAATAGAACCCTTTTTGGGGGGAAGAGAAAAATTATTCAAAAAAAAAAATCGAAAAATAAAATAAAGAATTAGTCTATCTTATCTATAAGAGGAGATCATATGAAAAATGTAACCGATTCTTTCCTTTCCGTGGGTCACTGGCCATCTGCCGGGAGTTTCGGGTTTAATACCGATATTTTAGCAACAAATCTAATAAATCTAAGCGTAGTCCTTGGTGTATTGGTTTTTTTTGGAAAGGGAGTGTGTGCGAGTTGTTTATTTCAAGAATAGACTGGATCCAACCAGCTGCACTTTTTTTCGTTATAACTGGGGAAAAGTCGCATGATCCCGCGAATTACTTTTGAATAAATTAAGAAATCGTCTTTAAGAACCATAGCATTTCGTGATTCATTGGTAAATAGACTTTGATTCTCTATTAATCAATAAGATGGGACCATGAATATGGTTAAAGCTAAATCGTTTGAAGTCTAGACGCAACATGGTACTCTTTCGACTACTATGTTAATAGTTAATAAAAAAATAGTTTAAAAATGAAGGGTTTGAAATTCTTTTCGATATAGAACACTCATGTCGAGAAAATAAATTGAGTCCCTTATTATAAAATTATTATAAAATTATTATAAAATTATAAAAACGGCTATTTCACTCGTTTTTATACAATGCTGAATTGATGACCTATGTATAAAGTAAGAAGAATTCTTTGGATTTGAAAAAAAAAAAGAAACAATTTTGCTGACAATTACTTTCTTGGTTCTTGGTCAGAAGAGTCTTCCGAATATTCTGGTTTTGGATTAGTAATCCGTTTCGATATCTTTTTCTTTCAATTATGGCTAGAGAAGAGAAGATAGGCTCATTAGATTCAAAAGAAGATATGGGAATTTCTCATAAGTAATTGAGCGTGAGAGCCAAATGAATCGAAAGATTCATGTTTGGTTCGGGAAGGGGTCATGGAAGTTTTGAAATTAATGGAAAGAGAATCTACTTTCATTAAGTGATTTATTAGATAATCGAAAACAGAGGATCTTTAATACTATTCGAAATTCAGAAGAACTTCGCGAGGGAGCTATTGAACAGCTGGAAAAAGCCCGGGATCTTTTAAGGAAAGCTGAATTGGAAGCAGATCAGTTTCGAGCGAATGGATACTCTGAGATAGAACGAGAAAAAATAAATTTGATTAATTCAACGTCTAAGATTTTAGAAGAATTAGAAAATTACAAAAACGAAACCATTCATTTTGAACAAGAAAGAGCTATTAATCAAGTTCGACAGCGGGTTTTCCAACAAGCCCTACAAGAAGCTCTAGGAACTCTGAATA